AGGGTTTTTAACGTCTCTAATTCAAAACCGAACATGAAACTTTGGTTTCATTCGGCTCCTTTATGGAAGATGGAGAAATTCCATGATCTAAGCTGTGAACGAAAAAAAAAAAAACAAAATTTGACCCATAACATCTATGTCAGCTTTTCTATCTTGAATAGATTCAAGACGGTTCGCTTTATAGATGATCCCTCTATAAGAGGAAGATTAGAAAAATCTTTCTAGTTAGTTCGTTCTCTATTTCTATTGGAGAGAATCCTGAGGAAAAGTCTTCTTTTCTACCGAGCTAAACGAATATGTTGATGTCTATAGTAAACCAAAGTCATCATTTTATAGCTATTTTACTTCAACTTTCCCTCGACAAATAAAAAAAAGAAGATTTAGTTACGATTAGAATTTTTTTACTTTCCTTATCCATGGATCTTTTACTCATACTCATTCAATTGGAAGTATTGATCCAATTCCATCAAAATTCTGTTTCGTAATTTCAGAATCCAATTTGAATTTCAATTTGGATAAAAATCACGAGAATGTGGATTTGTCCTCGAACTTGTCATTGCGAGGTAAAGGGTTAAATCCTTTTTAAGAAATGAAGTTTTTGTTCGGAATACAAAGAAAACCGAAGGACCCCTTAACTATTAGGGGATTCATATAACGAATCTCACTTTTACCACTAAACTATACCCGCTACAATGTCATTATTGTATAGAAATGGGTTTTTGTCGAACAAAAAAGAATTGTGGCGGTATCAGAAAAAATCCTTAAATTTAGAGTGTTGATGCCTTTTGTCAGGTGACTCTCATTTTTACTAAAAGGGATGATTTAAATAACCTATTCTATCTTTTTTTGCTGGAGGGGTTTGGACCGATTAGGGTTTGATAAAATAACTTCAGTTATAACATAAAAATAGCTGATGGAAGAATCCACGTTTAAAAAATTTAACCCCCTTTTTTTTTTCAAGTAAAGAATTTATCAAACAAAAAGGAGAGGATCTTTTTAATTATCCTTTTTTTTACGTCGAGTTTTAGGAATTAGTTCCAACTATATACTATATCTAGTAATCTAGTAAAAAAAAAAAAAAGAATAGTCCCTTTTAGACTAAAGTATTTTGAAAAGGCCCGGCTAGGTACTAACCCGGCCAGGCCATGGGAATGAAAAAGCCCTTACTCTTACTTTATCAAAAAATAATGGGGTTGCGGTTAAACCGTCTTTAGACCCATATAATAAAATAATAAAGGAAAAATAAAGAAGAAATACTCTTTTCAATCCTTACCTTATACATGTTAAGTAATGTAACATAGTACTTATTCTTTTTCAACTGGAGAGATGGCTGAGTGGACTAAAGCGTCGGATTGCTAATCCGTTGTACGAGCTATTCGTACCGAGGGTTCGAATCCCTCTCTTTCCGTTTCCGTTGAATTTCTCTTTTTGTTTTCTTTAATATTTATCGGAAAGGAAATCCTTTTTATTTTCTTATAGTCAAATTCCTAGTTAAAGGAGTAAATTGAAAAAATTCTAAGAAAATCTTAAAATATAAAATAAAGCAAAAGAAAGGAAAAAGTCTTATCCTATTTTTTAGTCTTCTCGTCCAGGATTACGTCCTGGATCATTAGATAGGAATCCGAAGATGAAGAGAGAAACAAAGAATATAACTACTGTGTAAACGAAGAGTTTGAGAGTAAGCATTACACAATCTCCAATATCATTTTTTTTTGTAAAAAAGAGAATAGATTCGCCATTTTTATACCCCATATTCTAACTATTTTGATACTAAGAAATGAAGCAGTTTCAAAAAAAAGGAATTTTCATAAATTCAGTTGTAATATTTGGAAGAAGACTCTTTCATTACCAAAAGTATCTTTAATATCCAAAACCAAAATAGTTAATTGGTGGGTAACCCACTAGAGTTTTTCACCGGAAAAGGGTCAGAATGCAGAAATGAGGTGATCCAGCTTTAGAGCAACTATTTCAATTTGCACCAAGAGCTCAGCCCTTATCAATTGTTAGTTTTTTTATCGAATAAAGCATGCATTTTTCTAGAACAGTATTCTATTTAAACGGTATTATATTTAATATCTCAGCGAAAGCTTACAGCAGCTTGCCAAACAAAGGCTAAGAGAAAAAATAGCAGAGGTATAACTGGCATAAGATCTACAATTGGATTTAAAAAGGCGTAGGCCTCAGGTAATTTGGCAAATAAAAAATGAATCGAATAAAGGTCAGAATTAAGACAGATACCGCTCAAACTGAAGATATTAAGCATAACAAAAGTTTTTTGTTCTTGGAGATAATTGCTTTTTGATTGAGTTATTGATATAAAGGAAAATGAAGAAAGTAAAATAGACTCAAAAACTCTTCTTTTTCTTTGAACTTACCCAATCCAAAATAGAAGAAATTCGAATTTTATACAATATCTTATATCTTAATTAAATTATATGTAATGATCAATCCATTTTTATATAATTCTATATCGGCACGTGTTTAAAATTATCCATTCCATAGAAATTTTGGCTGGAATTGACGAACAACCACTACTAACAGTAGTCTTTATTAGTGAAGAATCTAAATAGAAGTGGGGCGTGGCCAAGTGGTAAGGCAACGGGTTTTGGTCCCGCTATGCGGAGGTTCGAATCCTTCCGTCCCAGAGGATATGGATTAGATGTAACTAAAGAACGCTTTTTTTTCAAAACTATCATTTATTTACAATAACAGAGTAATAGCCTATTGGATAGAATTTGGTTCTTCTTTCTACTTTGTTACTAATACTAATACTAATTCTTTTATGAACCATATCTTTTTTACAAACTTAATTGAGTTCAAATGACACCTATATTTTTTATTCAGGCAGGTATAAGTAACATAAATCACACTAGTTTGAATAAAAAAAAAGAAGTTGTACAGTCCTTTCATCATAGGCACATGCTCTTTGATATTCATACTGAAGATAAGTACTTAGAAAAACTGTACCTGCCAGATCCTTTAATTTAAACGGATATATCGATTAATTAGTAAGACTTTTTCCATTCTAAACAAAAGTATTGGTAGTAATTGAATTCAATCAAGGGTATTAAGTCTCTTCAGACAAAACTTTAGTGGGGTAAAATAAAAATTAGGAACAAGAGCTTAATCCGAACCCTTTTTTTTATACTTAGCCTAGCTCACCTAGTGCATCTCGGAAAAAGGCCTGCTTTTTTTATGCTTCATCATCTCCATAACGAAAAATATCCATTTTAATCCCTTTAGCTTTTCTACAAATCTCATTAATAAAAGATCAAGTAAATTACATACGTAACAGATGCTCTTTTATTTGAACCCCCTTTTTAGGTATTTCTATTTTTGCTCTAATTCAAAAAATGAATTAATAATTGTAAATCTGTATAACAATTTTGAGAGGAGGTGATTCGCCTATTCTAGTCACTTTATGGAAAGATTACAGAAAATTTACTTTCAAGTGGGGACTTCGATGTATTGTTCTATATTAAGTAACAACAGTGTTTTTCTTTTTGTAACAAATGTTTGTGATCCTTTTAATTGAAATAGTTAATCCATAATTAAGTTGCCGGTTGTTTAATTTAGCGAATAGATACGGAAATCCTTTACTCATTCGATTCCTATTTCTTTAATCAGATAAAGCAATAAGGAAGAAAAATTTTCCACAGATATCACTCTTTTTATCCACTTCATAAAAACCTGGAATTTTTTTTTTACTTAGCTATTTTCCTTAACCTATCGATGGTTGAATTAGAAAAGAACGATGGATTTTTCTATCTCAGGATAGGCTGAAAACATGTGCTATATTCAAATAATGATGTCGAAGTAGGAAATGTGTTTTCCATATTTTTCCTGTGAGTTCTCGGTACTCGAAGAGGCGGATTCATTACAAAGAACTCGTTTATTCATGTTATTTTTATTCCATTTTTATTATAGAATTCTATTCTTCTATAATTATATAAAAATAATACAATATTTTTATCCAATAAAATTTGGAATTTAAATAGGGGATTTAAGGTGAATTCTTAGTGAGGACTTCCTTCGAAAAGAATTTCGCCACCCATATACACGTCAAATAGATTACTATATATGGAGTACTGACCAAACCAATGACTACTCATGATTCCATTTCTAAACTATAGGATGTTATGGTAAAACTTCGTTTGAAACGATGTGGTAGAAAGCAACGTGCGACTTGAAGGACATGATCAGCTGTGGATTCTTACATCCGTCATTTTAGATCGCAATGAAGGTGCCCTTGGCTCGACATCTTTTGTTCTGTTCTATTACTCTCAATTGTAATTCAAATAGTACATAATATGATGGAGCTCGAGTATAAAGTATTGATTGATTTCTTAGGGGCAAGAATCTAGGGTGAGTGCCAATGAAAAAGTTGGAACAACTTCGTAAGTGTATCTTCAAGATATAAATCGAAAGGATCGAATTCGAACACGTTTCAAACCCGTTTTTTTCGAATTGGTAAAACTCTTTTGATCCAAAGTGTATAAAGCGGGAATCAAGCATTCGAATGATTCTTTGATATAAGAAATCATAAAAAAGGGTATGTTGCTGCCATTTTGAAATGATTAAGGATCACCGAAGGAATGTCTAAACCCACGGATTCACAGTAAAGATAAAACATCTTGGAACAAGGAAAGACTTTTTTCAATTGGCGTAATAACTAGAGAAGAATAAAAAACTTCTAAACGAGACAGAAAGAGGTTAGAGACCACTCAATAACTGAAATGCCTAAGGCCATTCTTTGAACTATTTGAGAGTTATCTAACTTGAGTTATGAGTACGAATGCCTTTTTTGTTTTTTTGAAAACAAGAGAGGGCTTTATTTTGATTCTATTTATTTAATTATTTTAGGGATCCACGTGGCATTTAAATTATAGAATTTCGAATCATTTTTTCTTGAGCCGTACGAGGGGAAAACCTCTTATAAGGTTCTGGGGGGGGGGTATTACATCTATCCCAATAAGCCGTTTATCGAATTGTTGCAATTGATGTTCGAGCCCGAAGAGAAGGAAGAGATCTTCGTAAAGTGGGTTTTTATGATCCGATAAGGAATCAAACCCATTTAAATGTTCCTGCTATTCTCTATTTCCTTGAAAAGGGGGCTAAACCTACAGGAACTGTTCATGATATTTCAAAGAAGGCAGATGTTTTTAGGGAACTTTTTCTTAATCAATCCAAATTAAAGAAATAAAAAAAAAAAAGAGTGTGGGTATGACTCGGATCTAATCTAATTTTGTATACCTTTTCGTTACTATATCTCTTTCTTACTCTAATCAGAACCGATTTTTTATTGTTCCTCTAAAATCACATGATAAGAACGAAAATACCTTGTATTGGTATTTTGATAGAAAAATCTTCAAATGAATAGAATAGCTCAAGAACTTGGATTTAGAAATCGAAAATTATGATATTCCCTTTAATTGGATGGTTTTCTTTGGAGTTCTAAAGGACGAGATTAAACTTCCTTTGTCAACTTCTATTTCTATTGATTAATTAATTCCAATATATTTTTATTTTTCCTATTTGCTATTTCCATTTAGTTTTTATCTATCTATTATCTATGTAGATAATCCATGTAGTGCCAATCCAACACAAGTCCTTCTTTTTTTTCTTAGTAATTTAGATTAGAATGGAATTTCTTGTCGTTTTTGTATTGTATTTTTTTCTCAACATTTATCTTGACAACAGTCTATCGAACAAATATAATTAGATCGTGGATAAAAAGAAAAGGATCCATTTATCTTCGTTCCATAGATTTTGGTTTTTCTTTCCTTCATTTTTTATTAGTTTTTAGTTCAATGTTTCGATTGTGTCATGCAATCTTTAGTTTGGTTTTGACTGGATTTATAGACTTTTTGGCTTGGGGTTGCTAACTCAACGGTAGAGTACTCGGCTTTTAAGTGCGACTAGGATTTTTTACATATCTGGATGAAGCAAGGGATTCGTCCATACCGTCGGTAGAGTTTGTACGACCACGACTGATCCTAAATGGGAATGACTGGAAAAAATAGCATGTCGTATCAATAGAGAATTCTAAAAATATTTCATTCTTAAAAGCTTGCTCCTGATTTTAATTCTTGGAGCAAACCAAAATGAATTGAAAGTTGGGTCAGGTGAATAAATGGATAGAGCCTTTTGGCTCCAATTGTAGGGAAATAAAAAGCTACGTGCTTATGTTCGTAATTTGAACGACTACCCGATCTAATTATACGTTAAAAATATATTAGTGCCTGCTACGGGAAAGGCTTCGCCCATGAATGGATTATCCATTAAAAAAAATCCTAACTATTCTCTCTTTTAGAGTGGAGATGACTGTGTAAAAGAAGCCGTATATTGATAAATATCCATTTTCCAAAATCAAAAGAGCGATTAAGTTGAAAAAATAAAGGATTTCTAACCACCTTCTTATCCTATAATGAATCTCCATTTTTTATATGGAAAAGAGAGGATAGAGAGTCCGTTGATGAGTTTACTTATCTCCGAGGTGTTTCTTTTTTATATTCCTCTAATACCTTGTTTTGACTGTATCGCACTATGTATCATTTGATAATCCAAGAAATCCATTATCTTTTATTCAAATCGAATTTCCATTTTAAATGGAGGAAGTTAAAGGATCTTTAGACCTCGATAAATCTCGTCAACATGACTTCCTATATCCACTTATCTTTCAAGAATATATTTCTGCATTTGCTTATGATCATAGGTCCGTTTTGTTGGAAAATGGGGATTATGACAAAAAGTTGAGTTTTCTACTTCTTAAACGTTTAATTAATCGAATGTATCAACAGAACCATTTAGCTCTTTTTACTAATACTAATGGTTCTAACCAAAATGCATTTTTGGGGCACAATAAGAATTTGTATTCTCAAATGCTATCAGAAGGTTTTTCAGTAATTATAGAAATTTTATTTTCCCTACGACTAGAATCTTCTTTCGAAAGGAAAGAAATAGTAAAATTTCAAAATTTACGCTCAATTCATTCTTTATTTCCTTTTTTAGAAGATCAATTGGTACATTTAACTTATGTGTCAGATATAGAAATAACCCCTCCCATCCATCTTGAAATATTGGTTCAAACCCTCCGCTACTGGGTGAAAGATGCTTCTTCGTTACATTTAGTACGCTTCTTTCTTTACAAGTATGATAATTGGAATAGCCTTATTACACTAAAGAAGTCCATTTCCATTTTTTTAAAAAGGAATCAAAAATGCTTCTTGTTCCTCTATAATTCTCATGTATGTGAATCCGAATACATCCTCGGTTTTCTTCGTAACCAGTCGTTTTATTTACGATCAACATCGTTTGGACTCTTTTTTGAGCGAATCCATTTCGATGGAAAAATAAAAAAACCTTTTGTAGAAGTCTTTTCTATTCAAACCAAGCTAGGGTTGTTCAAGGATCCTTTTATTCATTATGTTAGGTATCAAGGAAAAGCCTTTTTGGGCTCAAAAGGCACGCCTCTCCTGATGAGTAAATGGAAATATTACC